ATAGATTATTTGAATTGTACCTACTATGATCAACCAAGGAGAAAAGATAGAATGAGCATGAGGTAATAATTGCATATTTATCCGAACCACTCCATACGCTCCCATTTTTAATAATATTCCGGCTAGAAGCATACAAGTACTGTAATGTGCCTCCCCATGGGTGTCTGGTAACCATGTATGTAAGGGTATAATCGGCGATTTGACAGCAAAAGCAATAAAAAATCCAATATAAAAAATTATTTCCAGTGCTACAGGATACGATTGATTAACTGATGTTTCAAAATTTAATGTTGGTTCATTAGAACCATATAAACCAATACCCAGAACTCCTATTAATAAAAAAACAGAAGCTCCCGCAGTGTACAAAATAAATTTTGTAGCTGAATACAAACGTTTCTTTCCGCCCCACATGGATAGAAGTAGATAAACGGGAATTAATTCTAACTCCCACATGATGAAAAAAAGTAAAAGGTCTTGAGAAGAAAATGGTCCTATTTGACCGCTATACATTGCTAACATCAGGAAATGGAATAATCGGGAATCTCGAGTAACCGGCCGGGCCGCTAAAGTAGCTAAAGTAGTGATAAATCCTGTCAGTAAAATAGGTCCTATAGAAATTCCATCTATTCCCAATCTCCAGTAAAAATCAAAAAAATGGATCCATTTATAATTCTCTGTCAGTTGGATTAATGGATCGTCCAATTGGAAATGATACCCAAATGTATAGGTTATTAGAAGGAGTTCGATTATGCATATACAAATAGTATACCACCTAATTACCTTATTCCCTCTATGAGGGAGAAAGAAAATTAAAGAACCCGCAGATATTGGCAAAACTACAACTGTCGTTAACCAAGGAAAATCATTCGTGGTAAAAACAAGATACACTTGGACCAGAAAAACCCGCGCTCAAAATAATATATTTTGGAGCGCGGGTTTTTGTTGGTAAAAAAAAAATTAAATATATTCAAGTAAGGTTTTCTGAAACGTATCAATAAGCTAGCCCCATACTTCGAGTTGTTTCATGCCATAAATAAACTCGAACACTCAAGAAATCCGTTGGACAGGCGGATTCACATCTTTTACAACCGACACAGTCCTCTGTTCTTGGAGCAGAAGCAATTTGCTTAGCTTTACACCCGTCCCAAGGTATCATTTCTAATACATCCGTGGGGCAAGCTCGGACACATTGAGTACATCCTATACACGTATCATAAATCTTTACTGAATGTGACATTGGATCTATAAATTTTTTAAACATCCTAAATTTTCGATCTAGTAAATTTATAAATGAATCATATATTTAGACACCAGATGAATCAATGATTTACCAGAATTTTTTTAATCAATCTACTTCTGGACCGACTCATGTAAGGGAGCCAAGATACTTTGATTTCTTACTTTTTCGCAAACACGATCATACATTATGCATAATACATGCTAATTCGGATTTATGAATATTCTAATTTATATGATTAATACTACTTATTCAACAAATTCGATTGATTAATCCGAGTTGATTTTCTGTTACGATAAATTGACGAAACAATAGCAGGTCCAATAGCTGCTTCAGCGGCGGCAATAGCTATAACAAAGATTGCAAAAATATTGCCTTTTAATTGGCGACTATCAAAAAAATCAGAAAATGTTACAAAATTTATATTAACTGCATTCAGTATAAGTTCAAGACACATAAGGGCTCTAACCATATTGCGGCTTGTGATCAATCCATAGATACCGATAGAAAATAAGTAGGCACTCAAAACAAGTACATGTTCGAGCATCATTGACCAACTCCTTATCAATTAAATTTTGATTCATTTCAATATAATATGAACAACAGTTCAACGGATTCAATTGACTAGAATCTAAAAAGTACGGAACAAATAAATAGATTGGTAATAGATCGAATAAAATAATTTATATTTTCGACATAAACAATCTTTAATTAGAATTGAAGAGAAATAGATGTGATAACACAGAATGCAGTTTCATTTGGATTGCTGTTGCCAATTCTATAGATTTAAGAGTTATTACTGGCGCGCCACAGCGATTGCACCTATCAAAGCCGCTAGAAGAATTATTGAAATGAATTCAAAGGGAAGAAAGAAATCTGTTGATAAATGAATTCCAATTTGTTGACTATTACTTATCAAATCTTGCTCTATAATCTGGTTTGATCTTGTAGTCCAAATAATCCCGTACCATGACGTATCCGTAATAGTACTCATTAGTAAAACAAAAATACTTGTACAAACCAGTAAAGTAACGCCATCCCCAACGGTCCAAAGATTCAAATCTTTGTAATATTCTGAACCATTCATGAACATCACAGCAAATATGATTAAAACATTTATAGCTCCCACGTAAATAAGGAGTTGTGCAGCAGCTACAAAATAAGAGTTTAATAGAATATAGAATAAGGATATACAAACAAGGACGAGTCCCAATGAAAAAGCAGAATAAATTGGGTTGGTAAGTAATACTACTCCTATACCTCCTAATATAAGACCCGATCCCAGAAAGACTAAAAGAAAATCATGTATTGGTCCAGGCAAATCCATTATATGTAAAAAAAGAGATAAAAATCGAAATGTTTTTCATGACCTTATTGAGACTCGACCAGAAAAAATTTTTTATGATTTATAATCAATTCCTAATTGAATGAAATCCTCAGGGATGTGACTTAATGTGGGTACAGATATTGGACTAATTTAATTCTTGATCTCAAAGAGTAATTACAATCAGAAACTATATTTCGAAATAATTATATATATTACTCGATTTTCAATCAAAATTAAGACGTTATTATTCCCAACTAATGAATAGTTGGGATTTGTAGGGCGTGACCAAACAAAAGAAACCTTAGTACTTAGTAATTCGAAATTTTTCTTTAATCAAGGGATTTACTTCTTTTTTATTTGAGGAGAATTCAAAATTGTTCGAATTGTATAATCGTCAATTACTGATATTGGTAAACGCCCCAAAGCAATTTGATTATAATTTAATTCGTGACGATCATAAGTAGAAAGTTCATATTCTTCAGTCATTGATAAACAATTTGTTGGACAATACTCAACGCAGTTACCACAAAATATACAGATTCCAAAATCAATACTGTAATTAAGCAACCGTTTCTTGCGAATATCAGTTTCCAATTTCCAATCGACGACAGGTAGATCTATAGGACATACACGAACACATACTTCACAAGCAATACATTTATCAAATTCAAAATGGATTCGACCGCGGAAACGCTCCGCGGTTATTAATTTTTCATAAGGATATTGAATAGTTACAGGTAAACGATTTGCGTGGGATAAAGTAATCATGAAACTTTGACCAATGTACCTTGCAGCTCGTACTGTTTGTTGACCATAATTCATGAACCCAGTTACCATAGGGAACATATCGTGAATATATATGAATAATTTGATGTTTGTTTATTTCTCTTGTTTAAGCCAAGTTGTGAATATCATATTCCTTTACAGTGAAAAGAGTTGGAAAGAAGTTGTTAATAATAGATTACCGAGAGAAATAGGTAAAAGAAATTTCCATCCAAGATTCAACAGTTGGTCCATTCTTAGCCTAGGTAAAGTCCATCTTGTTGCGATAGGAATGAACAAAAACAAATAAGTTTTAGCTAATGTAATAAAGATACCAATTGTCGCCCCCAAAACTCCATATCGTTGATTTATTTCAAAAAGATCCGAAACAAATATATACGGAATAGAGATATTCCAACCGCCCAAGTAAAGAACTGTTACAAATAATGACGAAACTAATAGGTTTAGATAGGAAGCAACGTAAAATAAACCAAATTTGATCCCTGAATATTCGGTTTGATAACCTGCTACTAATTCTTCTTCCGCTTCTGGTAAATCAAAAGGTAATCTCTCACATTCTGCTAGGGAAGAAATTAGAAAAACGATAAACCCTATAGGTTGACGCCACAAATTCCATCCCCAAAAACCATATTTTGATTGCGCCTCAACTATATCAACTGTACTTGAACTATTAGATAATCATAGTCGGTGGTACCATCACTGTTTCCATCGCTATTCCAAAACCGTACATGAGATTTTCACCTCATACGGCTCCTTAAGGGCCATAAAAAAATCTAAGGACCGGGCCGTTTTATCTTGAGCTGCTTAGTTATAAGATAGATAAGATTAAAATCTATCATACGGTCCAAAATTAGACCAATCGAATTCTGTCTGTTATGTTTTAATAATTCTTAAAAAAAAAAATTAATATTAATAATTAATAATAAAGAATACGCAAAAAAAGTACTTCTGAATTGATCTCATCCTTTCTTTAAAAATTTACATAATCATTTAATTTTTTCTTTGTTGAGTAATAACTTGATTCTTCAATAAAATACTCCTTGTAAAAAAATAAATAACCCATCGTTTTCACTTACGAAAAATAATTATACATTACATTAATCCATCAATTATGACACGAATTGTATCGATATAAATATGGATATAGGAAAAAAAGAATAAAAAAGATCTTTTTTATTCTTTTGTATTCCTTTCGATTTTTTCGTTCCTATTCTTCTTTCTGTTTCTGAAAAAGGGGGACTTACAAAAAAAAAAGGATTATTTCGTTCCCAATAGTCATTTATTTAATCGGCGTATAGGAGCATACTCTGGATCGGAATCGTGGGGAGTACTGCCTGATCACTTCTACAAATTTAAAGCCCCAATTAGTATTCTTTGTGTATTATGTAGAAATGTCTACTTTTGGATAATTTACATAATCTCCATTACTAATCCTTTGCGTATCTTGGTGTTTCTACCTATCCACTCGTTTTTGTTCAATCGCCCTTTATGGTAATACATGTATGAAATATGGTAATACATATATGAAAATACATACAAACGATAGTGAAAACTCAATACGGTTGATCTTTTGAGCCCGCTTCAAGTCAGGATGACTAATCAACCTATCTTGGGATAAACGGTATCTTCTGCTTCTGTTTATTTCCGCTCAACTCTCTAACTCTTATACATAGAAAATGAGACTCAATATCTTTACTGCGAATTTATATAAAAGCTGTTTTCTTTCACTCATACAACTATCTGATTTAGTTCATCAATACGAATAATGAATAAAAAATGAAGATATCTACTCAATTCATTCTACCCCCTTTCCTAGAAAGAAAATAATATATAGGAAGAAATAGAGAAAAATTGATGTCTCAACGAATCACACGTAGAGATATTGATAACACACATAAAGTTAATGGTATTTCATAACTAATTGATTGAGCAGCAGCTCGTAGACCACCTAAAAAGGAATATTTATTATTTGACCCGTATCCTGACATAAGAAGTCCAATAGGAGCAATACTGGAAATGGCAATCCATAAAAAAACACCGATATTGAGATCCGCTAAAACAAGGTGATAGCCAAAAGGAACTACTGAATAACTTACTAAAATTGATATGACTGCTATGGATGGTCCGATACTGAATAAACGAGTATCTCCTCTCGATGGAAGAAGATTTTCTTTGAAAAGAAGTTTTGTCCCGTCTGCTAGAGCTTGGAGAACTCCCAAAGGACCGGCGTATTCAGGTCCAATACGTTGCTGTAGCCCTGCGGATATTTCTCTTTCTAACCATACAATTACCAGTACACCTATTGTGATTCCCAATACAAGAGTCAAAATCGGAATAAGGAACCATATAATTCCATAGACCTCTTTTAAAAACTCCAATCTAGAAAAAGAGTTGATATCTTGTATTTCTGTCATATCAATTATCATTTCAACGATCAACTTCTCCCATAATGATATCTATACTACCTAGTATCGTCATAATATCAGCCAATTTCATTCTTTTAACTAACTGAGGAAGAATTTGCAAATTGATAAAACCCGGTGGGCGAATTTTCCATCTCCAAGGAAAACCACTCTGATCCCCTATCAGAAAAATTCCCAATTCTCCTTTTGGGGCTTCGACTCTCACATAGAGTTCTTGTTTCGGTAATTCAAATGTAGGAGAAGGTTTTTTACTAATAAATCGATATTCAAAATCATTCCATTGGGGATTCTTTTCTCTATCAAAGTATCGGATTTCTAAATTCTCATATGGCCCTCCCGGAATTCCTTCCAGAGCCTGTTGAATAATTTTTATGGATTCTGTCATTTCACCTATTCGGACTAGGTAACGAGCTAACGAATCTCCTTCTTTTTGCCACTGTACTTCCCAATCAAATTCGTCGTAACACTCATAATGATCAACTTTCCGAAGATCCCATTGTGTTCCGGAAGCCCGGAGCATTGGTCCTGATAAACCCCAATTTATTACTTCCTCTGTACCAATAATGCCTACTCCTTCAACTCGTTCTAAAAAAATAGGATTCCGTGTAATAAGTTTTTGATATTCAGCGATTCCTGTTAAAAAATAATCGCAAAAATCCAAACATTTATCTATCCAGCCATGAGGTAGATCAGCAGCCACTCCTCCGATACGAAAAAAATTATGCATCATTCTCATACCGGTGGCAGCTTCGAATAGATCATATATTAATTCCCTTTCTCGGAAAATATAGAAAAAAGGCGTCTGTGCACCAATATCTGCCATAAAAGGACCGAGCCATAGCAGATGAGAAGCTATACGACTCAACTCCAACATAATTACTCTGATATAGCTGGCTCTTTTAGGCACTTGAATATTTCCCAACTGTTCCGGGCCATTTACGGTTATTGCTTCTGTGAACATAGTAGCTAAATAATCCCAACGCGTTACATAAGGCAGATATTGTATAATTGTTCGGTTTTCCGCAATTTTTTCCATCCCTCGGTGTAAATAGCCCAATATTGGTTCACAGTCAATCACATCTTCACCATCTAGAGTAACGATGAGTCGAAGAACACCATGCATTGATGGGTGGTGGGGTCCCATATTTACTACCATGAGGTCATTTCTTGTAGCTGGTATATTCATAGGTTTTTCCTCGATTCAGTCTTTCATGAATTGCTGAAAACTAAAATAAGTTCATTAAAATTCAAGATCTAATAACTAATAAATCAAATAATTCAAAACAAACTGCTTTTTCAAATTAGCGAGTTTTTGATTCCCGAATATCCAACTGATTAATTAATTCTTTATAACATATTCTATTTTTCTTTGACAAATAAGATAGCAGCCGTTGGCGTTTTCCCAAAATTTTACGTAGGCCTCTCTGAGATAAATAGTCTTTTCTGTGCAATTCCAAATGTGAAGAAAGTTTTCGTATCCTATTGGTGAGGCTGCGTATTTGAAATTCCACAGATCCCCGTTTTTCTTCTTTTTCTTCTTGCGAAATAACCGAGATGAATGAATTTTTTGCCATAAAATGAAATCTGTCNNNNATCCTTTTTTTAGTGTTAGGTAGTTTTATTGATCAATAATAATAATGCCATTCAGTTTAATTTAGTATACACAATATTTTTAACAAAATTCCAAATTTGATCAAATAAAATTGTATTCGAATAGGTATACCAAAATCTTCTTTTCGGTACTCACAAAAGATAAAAATGTATTTAGACCTAAAATAGACAAAAAGAAGATTTTGGTGATCATTTATAGATATAATTGATATGTCAATGAATCTTGTATCATAATGGAATGTAAGGCAATGCATGTGTGCATTTCTTTGTTTTCATAGATCATGCTACGGTAAATATAGGAAAAACAAATCTACCATTAACTAACGAATTTTTAATCGCGGATACATATGTATCCTTACCAGACTAAAACGACTGCCATTATTGGTATCAAACCAATATCGATTCATACAAGCTAAATCTTCGAATCGATAATTAGGCCAAAGAAAGAACTTTAATTTAATTAGTTTATTTGTGTCTCTTTTGCTTTTATCCAAAACTTGACTGTTTTCCTTCTTCCCATTACAAAATGCAGCATTTCTAGAATTAAAACACATTAGAATTCTCAATTTTCTACGACGTCTAGGGGATAAAATATTTTCAGGAACAAACAAATCATAATGATTGTTGTCTCTATTTCCAGTCATTTTTTGATATTTTGTAATGAATTCAGCAGAATTCTTGTTATCAACAGTGCTTTTTGCTAGGTACTTTTGATTTATTTCATGTTTACTCTTATGAACCAACGAAATACCTATGGCTTGATATATAATAAATTGTCCTTCATTTTTTATAGACAGACGGATTGGGTCGATAATCAATATTCCCTTTTTCATCAATTCTCTAAGAGTTAAATCTTTCTGAATCAGTAGAATATCCAGGCTCATTTCGCCCCTTTGAATAGAGGATATAGAAATTTCTCTTGGATTTATCAGTCTAAGCAGAAGGCAATATACTTTGATGTTATTGATCATTTTTTTATTTAAAACATCATCCCATCTCAATTGAAAACGCAAATACCTTTTTAGGAAGAAATCAAACTCCGCTTCCGTATTGTTCTTGTATTGTTTTTTATTTCGATCTTTTTTCATGTCTGATCCCACAAAACCTTCTTCAATATCTTTGTCTTGCTTTGAGAGAGATGATTCAAAACCTGCTTGGCTTGCGGATTCTTTTTTTACTTGATTTCGGTTTTCTGATTCAAGATATTTTTTTTCATTCGAAAATATTGATATATCTCTTTTTTTCTTTCCCGTGATGCTTTTATTTTCACTAGCATTTTCGTTTATATTCAAATTCAAAAGAATAAATTTGATTGGGATGGCCCATGGTTTAATCTTATACGTGTTATAAAGTATAAAAAATTCTGGGAAAAACCAACGTTCCAGATTTGATATGGGACAACTTCGTATTTCGTCATTCATTCCCATCCAATCAAAAAGTTTTTTTTTTTTATTGGATAGGTTGATTTCTTTATTTTGAGGAATCGTAAGATAAAAAAGACCCTTCGTATCGATTTTATCAAGTAGTTGATAATTATTCCCCCAAGTCTTACTATATTTATTACTAGTGGTGTCAGTATCAATATTGATCCAGTCCTCAATATCTACTTTCTTTCTAAGACAAAAATTGAGAATTATCCAATCAAAATATTTTCTGTCCGGATTTTTCTCCATATCTATAATATCATCTTCGACTAGATAATTATTGATAGGGATATCTCCTAGCACATTAAAAAATTTTCGTTTATGTGTGCTGTAATTATAAATAATCTCTTGGTTATTATTTGCTTGTAATGGTAATCCATAAATAGATGAGTTTTTCTGATCTTCATAATTAATTGATTTAGATGATATAAATTTATATGCTAAAAGATCATATCTATAGTGTTTTTTAAAATTCTCTTTTTCCTTTTGTAATGAGGCGGCTTCAAAATTTTTTTGTTTTTCGTAGTGAATTAATCGGTTTTTTTCATATGAATCGCATTTCTTTAAATGGTTAGTTTTAGCTTTAGCTATAGAGTGTTTATTGACTCTATTTAGCCACTTTTGTGGTACTAAGCTAGACCATCTAACCGGAGATAAATGATATTGATCATGACCTTTTAACCAATTTTTCCATTGATTCATTCCAGAATTTCGAAGAGAATTATGTCTTAATTTGGAATGAAATATTTTCTGGATTCCAACAAAATAATCCTTTATTTCATTCTTAAGAAAAAAAGCTGTTCCGTTATATTGAAAAATGGATCTTAACTTGTATAAGTATGAGTTAAGGGCTAGGGGTTGTGATAATTTGTAAAATACATATGCTTGTGACACGTAGGATAAGTCAAAAAAGGTCTGTGCGTTTTTATTACTACTTTTATTACTGATAGTAGAAAGTGACTTTTTTATAGTCGAAATAAAGTGAATTAGACTTTTGTTTTTTTTATAAATTCTTTCTTGATTTGTTTCATTATTAGAAATATCTTTGTCGTTGTAAATGTATTTATTAAGGATTTTTTTTGTTGATTCCCGAAAAAATTGTGCATTGATATTCGGGATATTAATGATACCTAAAAAGATATCTATGTATATCCTTTCAATCAAAAAAAAATTTATAAAATAATGTGATTTACGGATTAGTCGAGCATTTCTTCTTTTTAATATCTGCCCAATATTTTTTGGCGATTCTAATTTTTTATCATCATAACTCATTTTGTTTTTGTTAGAACTGATATTTGGGATTATAAATTCTTTTTTGTTCTCTTTTTTTATTTTTTCTATTTGAGTTATGAGTGTATTTGTTCTATCAGTCAAATTTTTTATTTTTTTTTTTGTTAATGAATAATTTGTGCAATCTGTAGATCTAATTTTACTGAACGATTCGTGAATTAGCTGCTTATTTCTTATTGAATCTTTTTCTTTTTTAGTTTCACTGAATTGATATATTTCTAGTTCTCTCAATCCAAATAATAGAATTGGGTTTATTTTTTCGAGTTCTTTTACTATTTCTTTTAGAAATAGAATAGTTTTACTAAACCGGTTTTTTATGTCTTTTGAAACATTTAGAAAAATTTTTGTTTTTTCTTTTAAAATTCTTAGAACTAGAAAACACTGCTTTTTCAATTTTCTAATTTTTTTGTTGAGTTCTTTAAAAATAGGTTCAAAAAATGAAAGGTGGTTTTGGGCAGAGCCAAAAGGCAGTTCAGTTTCCATTCCCCAAACTGTTAAAAAACAGAAATCATTTTTTTGTCCTTTCTTTTTCATTTGATTGGTATAAGTTTTTTGTAGCTTAGATTTGTGCCAAGGTTTCAGACGAAAAGGAAATAGGATCTTTATCTGAATACCGTCTGTTAGCCAGTTTTTAGGAAATTCTGTTTCTGATAATTGGACGCCATTATAAGTGCATTTAATATGCATTTCTCTATTCCAATCCTTTAAGTCCTCGGACCATTCGGGAAATTGAAACAATAGTATACGTACAATATTTTTAACTATTATCAAGAAGGGTAATAGAATATTTTTTCTAAAAATCGATTGGGTTACTAACAGAAGACCTCTTATTATTTGAGCAAATATAATACTATCCCATACTTCTGCTATTTCTATACGTGTCTTTTCTCTTCTTTTGTCTTCTTCTATTTTTTCTTTTTCTTTGTTTTTCTCACTGTCTTTTGTATTTTTTTCTGTATAATCTGAAATTTTTAATTTTGTGTTTTTCCACATCCAATTTTTAAAAAAAAATTTCACCGGCTCAGAGATATCAAAAGAAAAAAAAACGTCTTTTTCTATTCTATCCAAAAAAAGGGGTGAATGTACATTTGCTTGAAAAAGTTTCCAAATAATTGTTTTACGTCTTTGAGCGCGCATAGAACCTTTTATTATGTCTCGACGAAAATCCGGTTGTTGTGAATAACGTATCAAAGCCTCTTGGTCTGTTTCATCAGGATTATTAGTATCTTTGGTATTAGTATCAGTATTTTGTAGGTTATCAGTAAAAATCACTACACGTTTGGCTTTTCGTGAACGAATCTCATAATCCGTTGCCGCCCCCTCTTCGTTTTCTCCCTCCTGTTGTTCCAAGTCGTTAATTAAAGTGTATGACCATCGAGGAACTTTTTTACTGATTTCTTTTAGTCCGATAGGTTTTTTTTTTATTTTTTGATCGTTAGGGTCTCTTATAACTGCATCAAATAGAAATTTATAATTTTTTTTTTGATCTTCTGAATCCATTTTTATTTGTTCTTGTTCGGGAAGTAAAGAAAGCTCTTTAAAATTAAAATTGAAACTTGATGGTGTTTTTTCAGTACGTTCATTGATTAAGTTCAAGAAATACAAAATTTCTGTTGTTAATGGTTTTCTATCAAATGTATTTTTTGTCTGTTCAAAGTTTAGGTAATTACAAATAAGAAGGATACCATGAATCTTATTTATCCAAAAAACCTCTATGTTATTTTTTCTGGAAGTTTCATTTATGGTTGAAGTTGAAAAAAAAAATTTGATTCGTCCACGATAGGGACCATTCAAGAAGGGATCATATATTTTAGGTAAGTATTCGTTTTGAGGATTATCATTAAAAAATCGAGTCTCTTTTTCGAGTATATCCCGAACAAAAAATATCCGATCTAAAGTTTTGTCTATAGTTTTTACTCTATTTATAAATTTTTTGTTTAGGTTTTTTTTTTTTTGTTCATTGCTATAACTCCAATTATTATATAATTCATCAGAAGAGTGTTTATATGCTGTGAACAAATAAATCTTTCTTTGTATCATTTCCAAAAAAGTTGACAAACTGGGCGGGTATGTAAAAGATATTCTTTCTTTTCCATCACTTTGACATATATAAAAAAAATATTGTGACATTTCTTTTCTTACAGCATTTTCAAATTTATTGTTTTTTATATATCGGAATGGCCTATTCCATCGTTTATAGTCAAAAAGAATAGTCACAAGAGGTTTTTCAACCCAGAGGAGATCTTTTTTTTCTGTAAATATTTCTAACTTCGAATTTTCTTGATTTCCATCCACATCCATATAATAAGTTTCATAAACGGGTCTATTTTTATAGCGTGTCTCTTTAAAGTGGAATTCATCCTTTGTTTTTTCCTTTCCATTCACTCGTATCTCTTCCGTTTCAT